ATATTCAAAATCATTCCATTCGGAATCCCTTGCTTTATCAAAGCGACGGACTTCTAAATTCTCATAGGGCCCCCCCGGAATTCCTTCCAGAGCCTGTTGAATAATTTTTATGGATTCCGTCATTTCACTGATTCGTACTAAATAACGAGCTAATGAGTCTCCTTCTTTTTGCCATTGGACTTCCCAATCGAATTCATCGTAACACTCATAATGATCAACTTTACGAAGATCCCATTGCATTCCGGAAGCTCGTAGCATTGGTCCTGATAAACCCCAATTTATTGCTTCCTCTCCACCAATAATGCCCACTCCTTCAACTCGTTCCAAAAAAATGGGATTCCGCGTAATAAGCTTTTGATATTCAACAACTCCTGTTAAAGAATAATCGCAGAAATCCAAACATTTATCTATCCAGCCATGAGGTAGATCAGCAGCTACTCCCCCGATACGGAAATAATTATGCATCATTCGCATACCTGTGGCAGCTTCGAATAGATCATATAGCAATTCCCTCTCTCTGAAAATATAGAAGAAAGGAGTCTGTGCACCGATATCCGCCATAAAAGGCCCAAGCCATAACAAATGAGAAGCTATACGACTCAACTCCAGCATAATGACTCTGATATAGCTGGCTCTTTTAGGTACTTGAATATTTCCCAATTGTTCTGGTGCATTTACCGTTATTGCCTCTGTGAACATAGTAGCTAAATAATCCCAACGTGTTACGTAAGGTAGATACTGTATAATTGTTCGGTTTTCCGCAATTTTTTCCATCCCTCTGTGTAAATAACCCAATACGGGTTCACAATCAATAACATCTTCACCATCTAGAGTAACGATGAGTCGAAGAACACCATGCATTGATGGGTGGTGAGGACCCATATTGACTATCATGAAGTCTTTTCTTATATCCGGTACAGTCATATGTTTTCTTCCCCGATTCATTATTTCATGAATTGCTGAAAACGAAACGAGGTTCATCAAAATTCAAGATCTAATAAAGCAAATAATTCAAACGAATTTTCAAATTAACGAGTTTTTGGTTCCCGAATATCCAACTGACCAATTAATTCTTTATAACGTACTCTATTTTTCTTTGACAAATAAGCTAGTATACGTTGACGTTTTCCCAGAATTTTCCGCAGACCTCTCTGAGATAAATAGTCTTTTCTGTGCAATTCCAAATGTGAAGTAAGTCTCCGTATCTTATTGGTGAAACTGAATACTTGAAATTCAACAGACCCTTTGTTTTTTTCTTTTTCTTCTTGCGGAATAACTGAGATGAATGAATTTTTTACCATAAAAAGAATTCTTCTCTCTCTCTTTTTTTTCTTTCTTTTCCACAGATATGGATTTTACCGATCAGGAATAATAATAATGCCAGTCATTTAGATCTGGTACACACAATAAAATAATCTGGATTTATTCATTTTCTATCGAATCCAATTGAAAATTGGATTCGATAGAAGGAGACGGTACATTTCTACACCCACAAAAGGGAATGATTGGGACTTAAGAAAATTCTGCCGATTCATTCCTAGATCCAATTGATATGATACATCATTGAATCAGTATCATGTATCAGAATCTAATGTAACACAACGTGTGTGTACATTTGTATACCTTTATATACCGGATATGACACGTGATATAGATATATAGGAAATACACCATCAACTAATTCTGACTCGTGGATACATATGTATCCTTGACATACTGAAACGACTGCCATTATTGGTATCAAACCAGTAGCGATTCATACAAGCTAAATCTTCTAATCGATAATTGGGCCAAAGAAACGATTTGAATTGGATAAATTTATTTATATCTGTATCAAAATGCTTGTCCTCATCCAAAAATTGCACACAGTTCTTTACGTTGTTGCCATTGAAAAATACTGAATTTCTATTCACAACATTCTCATTCTCGGAATTCAAACAAATTAGAATTCTCAATTCTCTACGACGTCTAGGAGATGGAATATTTTCAGGAACAAGCAAAGCATAATTATTTTCATCTCCATTCACAAGTACCTTTCCATGTTGTGCAATGGATCTATCGAAATAATCTTCATCAACATATTTTTTTTCTCGGCATATTCGATGAGTTTGGTACTTATTCTTATGGACCAATGAAATACTTATGGTTTGATACATAATCCATTGTCCATCCCATTTTATAGACAGACGAACCGGTTCGATAATCAATATTCCCCTTTTTATCAATTCTGTAAGAGTTAGATCCTTCTGAATCAGCATTACATCCAGGCGCATTTCTCCTCTTTGAATAGAGGATATAGCAATTTCCCTTGGATTTATCAGCCTAAGCAGGAGACAATATACCTTGATATTATTAAGAATTCTTTGATTCAAAGGATCATCCCATCTCAATTGAAAAAGCAAATACCTTTTCAGGAAGAAATCGAGTTCCGCTTCCTTATTGCTCTTGAATTGTCTTTTCTTTCTACGTTTTTTAATGTCTGATTCCGCGGAATCTTTTTCAAGATCTTTTTGTCGGTTTCGTGGATCTGATCCAAGATTCCCTTGACTCAGCTGTTCTTTTTCTTCTTGATTTCGATTCTCTAATTCAAGATATTCTTTTTGATTAGATGATAGACGAAGATCCTTTTTTTGATTTCTGTTGATGTTTTTATTTTCACTAATGTTTTCATTTCCATTCAAATTGAAAATAAGTAATTTGATTGGTATGATCCACGGTTTAATCTTATATGCATCATAAGGTAGCACAAATTCTGAGAAGAACCAGGGTTCTAGATTCGATATGGGACGATGTAGCATTTCTTCATTCATTCCCATCCAATCAAAAAAAAAGGTTTTTTTTTGATTGGATGGGTTGATTTCTTGATGAATCGTGAGATAAAAAAGATTTTTCTTATCAATTATTTGATAATCATTAGTCCCAGTCTTAGTATTTTTATTAATGTTGGTTCCAGTATCTATATCGGTCCAAGTCTCAATATCGATATTCTTTCTAAGAAAAAAATGGAGAATTCTCCCCTCCAAATATTTTCTATCCGGATTTTTCCCCGTATCAATAATAGACCCTTCCCCTAGATAATCATTAATAGCTATACCCCCGGGTACATAAAATGATTCGGGTTTAGGCATGTTGTAATTATATGGAATCTCTCGGTCTCCATTTACTTGGAATGGCGATCCATAAATATATGAGTCCTTCCTGTCTTCATAATGAATATATTTATGTGATAAAAGATCATATCTGTAGTGTTTTTTAAATTTTTCTTTTTGACTCGGTAATGAGTTCACTACATAATTATTTTGTTTCTCGTAATGAATTAATTGGTCTTTTTCTTTTTCATATGAATCTTTTTTTGAGTCTTTATTTTGAATCATACGACGTTGATTGACTCTATTTCGCCATTTTTGCGGTACTAATTTAGACCATCTAGTCTGAGAGAAATTGTATTGATAATGACCCCTTAACCAATTTTTCCATTCATTCATTCCAGAATTCGGAAGTTTCTTAGACCTTGATTTGGCATCCAATATTCCTCGTGTCCCAAAATGGTCCTTTATTCTATCCTTAAGAAAAAGATATGCTCCGCGATATTGAAGTACAGATCTCAAGTAATACTTATTAATAATTTGGATTTGTGATAAATTGTAAAATACATATGCTTGGGACAAGGAAGATAAGTCACAATAAATCTGTGATTTCTTATTACTAATATTAGAAAGAGACTTTTTTATAGTCGAAATAAAGTGAATTGCATTTTGATTTGTTTCATCAATTCCTTCTTTATTTCTTTCATCATTGTAAATGTCTTTGTCGATAATTTTTTTTGTTGATTCAAATTCAAGGAAAGGTTGTGCATTTATTCTGGGAATATTAATGTTACATAGAAAGATATCCATATAGATTCTTTCAATGAAAGATTTCATAAAATAGTGCCATTTACGTATTAATCGGGCACCTCCTCTTTTTGATATCTGCCAAATATGTTTCTGTGATTCCGATCTTTTATCATCACAACCTGTCTCGTTAGGACTAATCTTTCTATTTGGAGTTAGAAATATTTTTCTCTTGTCTTTTGTAATCCTTTCTATTTTATTTCGGATTGTGGTTGTCCTATCAGCCAGATCCTTCATTTTTTTTTCTGTCAGTGAATAATTTGTCCAATCCACAGATCTAATTCGAATGATCGATTCATGGTTAATCTTATTACTAATTATAGAATCTTTTCTATTTTCATTTGGTTCATATACTTTCCTCAATCCAAATAAGAAAATTGGATTTACTTTTGCAAACTCTTTTATTATTCTTTTTATAAATAGAACTGTTTTGAGAATCCATCTTGTTTTTTCTTTTAAGACCCTTAGAAACCATTTTTTTCTTTCTCCTAAAGCTCTTAGAACTAGAAAACATTTCTTTTTCACTTTTCTAATTTTTTTTTCGAGTTCTTTCCAAATGGGGTCAAAAAAGGAAGGTCGTTTTCGGGGAGAACCAAAAGGTAGTTCAGTTTCCATCCCCCAGACTGTTAAAAAACCAAAATTTTCTTTTTTTTCTTTCTTTTTCATTCGATCTCTATGATCGAATCGTAGCTTAGATCTGTGCCAAGGTTTCAGACAGAAAGGAAATAGGATCTTTATTTGAATACCGTCTGTTAGCCAGTCTTTCGGAAATTCTGTTTCTGATAATTGAACACCATTATAGGTGCATTTAACATGCATTTCTCTATTCCACTCCTTCCAATCCTCGTACCACTCGGGGAATTGAAATAATAACATACGGCCGAGATTTTTAGCTATTATCAATGAAGGCAATACGATGTATTTTCTAAGAATCGATTGTGTTACTAACATAGAACCTCTTATTGTTTGAGCAAATAGAATAGTATCCCAATTTTCTGCTATTGCTATCCGTTCATTCTCTTCCTTTTTCTCCTCCTTTGTTTTTTCCTTTTCTTTTGCCTCTTTTTCCTCAGAATCCGAAGTTTTGAATTCCGGACCTTTCCCCAC